GTTATTGTAGCTTATTACACAAAGCACGGCACTGAAAATGCCGAGATGGATTTTTAATCCCAAAAACATAAAATTTTGGTCCTAGACTTACTGTTGTTTTTAATCAAAATTACACATGCAAGCATCTGCACACCAGTGAGAATGCCCTACTATTAATAAGGAGCGGGCATCAGGCACAGAACAACTAGCCCAAGACGCCTTGCTACGCCACACCCACACGGGCAACCAGCAGTGATTAATATTAAGCAATAGGTAAAACCACACTCAAGCCTGACTTAGTTATGATTAATTAGGGCCGGTCAACCCCGTGCCAGCCACCGCGGTTATACGGGGGGCCCAAAACAACAGACCTCGGCGTAAATTGTGGCTAGAAAAAGTCATTACAAAGAGGGCTAAACCATGACCAAAAGGTAAAATAATGATCAAATGAAACCCACACCCTCACAAACAGACTATTTGAACCCACGAAAGCTAAGAAACAAACTAGGATTAGATACCCTACTATGCTTAGCCGTAAATATGACACTCATACAACACAAGTGTCCGCCAGAGAACTACAAGTGAAAAACTTAAAACTCAAAGGACTTGGCGGTGCTTCACACCCGACTTAGAGGAGCCTGTCCTATAATCGATAATCCACGCTAAACCTTACCATCTTTAGCTAACTCAGCCTATATACCGCCGTCGCCAACTCACCCCATGAGGGCAAAAAAGTGAGTTAAATAGTTAAACAACTAAAACGTCAGGTCAAGGTGTAGCTTATAAGATGGCAGAGATGGGCTACATTTTTTAACATAAAACACACGGCAAGATACTGTGAAACCAGCATCAAAAGGAGGATTTAATAGTAAGATTGAAAAGAAAGCCAATCTTAAACCCGCTCTGAAGCGCGCACACACCGCCCGTCACCCTCATCAAAAACCACCAAAACACTTCATAAACCGAACTATCCAACAAGATGAGGCAAGTCGTAACATGGTAAGCGTACTGGAAAGTGCGCTTGGATTATCAAAAAGTAGCTTAAACAAAGCATTCAGCTTACAATTGAAAAATGTTAGCAACACTAACCTTTTTGAAGCCCCCAAATAGCCCAATTATTATCACAAAAACAAATTAACTACAAACAAACCATTTGCCAAGAGTAGTATAGGCGATAGAACCCCTAATTATTTGGAGCTATAGCTACTAGTACCGCAAGGGAAACATGAAATACCAATGAAACAAACAAGCACAAAAAAGCAGAGACTAACACTCGTACCTCTTGCATTACAGTCCAACAAGAACAAAACAGACAAGAAGCTCCATAAGTCTGCCATCCCGAATTCAAGTGAGCTACCCTAAGACAACCACAGAGTGAACCCGTCTCTGTAGCAAAAGAGTGGGATGATCTAAGGGTAGAGGTGAAAAGCCTACCGAACTTGTTGATAGCTGGTTGCCTGATAAAAGAATTTCAGTTCAACTTTAGACTCAAAACTCAACTCCTAGTGAAAACTTAGTCTAAAAGATATTCAATGAGGGTACAGCTTCATTGAACCAGGATACAACCCGAAATAGTGAGAAAAAATAACCACTTAACCTGTAGGCCCTAAAGCAGCCAACAAAAAACAGAGCGTCACAGCCAAACAAACCAAAAATACCATAATACAAAAACACCTCCTAATTCACACCAGGCCATCCTATACCCCTATAGGAGAACTAATGCTGAAACTAGTAACAAGAGACAACTCTCTAAAGCACAACCGTAACTCAGGTTGGAAAACCCACTGAAAATTAACAACCAAAATACAATACCCCTACACTAAGTATTTTAACAACTGTTAACCCGACACAGGAGTGCTAAAAAGAAAGATTAAAAGCCAAAGAAGGAACTCAGCAAAAACAGTCCCAACTGTTTACCAAAAACATAGCCTTTAGCATTACAAGTATTAAAGGTAACGCCTGCCCAGTGAACATTTTAACGGCCGCGGTATCCTAACCGTGCAAAGGTAGCGTAATCACTTGTCTCCTAAATAGAGACTAGTATGAACGGCTAAATGAGGACTAACCTGTCTCCTTTGACCAATCAGTGAAACTGATCTTTCGGTACAAAAGCCGAAATAAATACATAAGACGAGAAGACCCTGTGGAGCTTTAAATTATAACCAAAATCATGCTAACACAGCATACTGAACTATGGCTAAAAATTTTAAGTTGGGGCGACTTCGGAATTAAACAAAACTTCCGAGAATAAAGAGCATTCCTCTTACCAAGACCAACAAGTCAAAGCAAATATTGACCCAGTACCACTGACCAACGAACCAAGTTACCCCAGGGATAACAGCGCCATCTTCTTCAAGAGTCCATATCGACAAGAAGGTTTACGACCTCGATGTTGGATCAGGACACCCAAATGGTGTAGCAGCTATTAAAGGTTCGTTTGTTCAACGATTAACAGTCCTACGTGATCTGAGTTCAGACCGGAGCAATCCAGGTCGGTTTCTATCTATGACTGAAGCTTTCCTCAGTACGAAAGGACCAAGAAAGCAGGACCAATACCAACCGCATGTCCTCACAACAAAGTTGAAACCAACTAAAACTACTATTCCAAAGTACAACCGAAAACAACGGTTTAGTTAGGGTGGCAGAGCCAAGTATTGCAAAAGACCTAAGATCTTTCCAACAGAAGTGCAAATCTTCTCCTTAACTATGCTTATCCTTAATTATATTATTAATCCCCTTACATACATTATTCCAATCCTAATTGCCGTAGCCTTCTTAACTTTACTAGAACGAAAAACACTAGGATATATACAACTCCGAAAAGGACCAAACATTGTAGGGCCATTCGGATTATTACAACCAGTAGCAGACGGCATTAAACTATTTATCAAAGAACCAATCCGACCATCATCATCATCCCCAACACTATTCATCCTAACACCAACCCTGGCACTAACAATCTCACTAACCATCTGAGCCCCAATCCCAATGCCAATATCACTAGCTGACATAAACCTAGGACTATTATTTATACTAGCCCTATCAAGCATAGCTGTATATTCAATTTTATGATCAGGATGAGCTTCAAACTCCAAATATGCCCTATTTGGAGCCCTACGAGCAGTAGCACAAACCATCTCTTACGAAGTCACACTGGGAATTATTCTATTATCCATTGTTATCCTAGCTGGAGGATTCTCACTAAAAACCCTGGTCACAACACAAGAACACACATGACTTGCCCTATCCTCATGACCCCTAATAATGATATGGTACGTTTCAACACTAGCCGAAACAAACCGTGCCCCATTCGACCTAACTGAAGGTGAATCAGAACTAGTATCAGGTTTTAATGTTGAATACGCAGCCGGACCATTTGCCCTATTTTTCTTAGCTGAATACGCAAACATTATAATAATAAACACCCTATCATGCATTCTATTTTTTGCCCCAACCCAAACACAACCAGAACTATTCCCAATCAATCTAATAGCAAAAACAACAATACTAACTATTGGATTTTTATGAATTCGAGCCTCATATCCGCGTTTCCGATACGACCAACTCATACACCTTTTATGAAAACAATTCCTCCCAATCACACTAGCTTTATGCTTATGATATACATCAATCCCAACGATAACTTTTACCCTACCACCACAACAGTAGGAAATGTGCCTGAGAATTAAGGATTACTTTGATAGAGTAAACTACAGGGACTACACTCCCTCATTTCCTTAGGAAGACAGGACTCGAACCCGCACCAAGAAACTCAAAATCACTTGTACTCCATTATACAACCTCCTAGTAAAGTCAGCTAAACAAGCTATCGGGCCCATACCCCGAAAATGTTGGTCTAAATCCTTCCTATACTAATGAGCCCAATAACAATCACACTACTCTTATCAAGCCTAGCAACAGGAACAATTATTACAGCATCAAGCCACCACTGACTAATAGCCTGAATTGGGCTAGAAATTAATACACTATCAATTATCCCTATTATTTCAAAACAACACCACCCACGAGCCACTGAAGCAGCGACCAAATACTTTTTAACACAAGCAGCTGCTTCAGCCACAATCCTATTCTCAAGCACATTAAATGCTTGACATACAGGATCATGAGACATTACACAAATAACCCACACCACATCAAACATCTTATTAACACTTGCACTTGCAATAAAACTGGGACTTGCCCCAACCCACTTTTGACTACCAGAAGTCCTACAAGGCTCAACTACAAAAACCGCCTTAATTATTGCCACCTGACAAAAACTGGCCCCAATAGCCCTAATTTATCAAACAACAAACAACCTATCATCCACCATACTACTATTTATAGCAGCAACATCAACATTAATAGGCGGATGAGGAGGTCTAAACCAAACTCAACTACGAAAAATCATAGCATACTCATCAATCGCCCACCTAGGATGAATAGCAGCAATTACACCTATTATACCAAACATCCTAATATTAAACCTCCTAATTTACCTATTAATAACAACATCAATATTCACAGCACTAGTTCTATCAAAATCAAAAACCATTCAAGATACAACAACACTATGAACGTCCTCCCCAATACTAACAACAACAATAATATTAACTCTACTATCATTAGGCGGCCTACCCCCACTTACAGGATTTCTGCCAAAATGACTGATCATAGAAGAATTAACACTACAAAACCTAATCCCAATTACAACCATACTAGCCATAGCCTCATTACTTAGCCTATTCTTTTACCTCCGATTAACATACACAACATCCCTAACCCTATCACCAAACACAACTACCTCAAAACATAAATGACGATTTAAACCAACACAAACACCAATTCTACTAAGCATCACCGCCCCAATAGCCATCCTAATACTACCAATCTCCCCACTAATCATACAATAGAAACTTAGGTTAACCTAAACCAAGAGCCTTCAAAGCCCTAAACGAAGGCAACCCCTTCAGTTTCTGTTAAGACTTGCGAACTACTAAAACGCATCTTCTGAATGCAACCCAGACACTTTAATTAAGCTAAAGCCTCCCTAGATAGGAGGGCCTTGATCCCACGAACAATTAGTTAACAGCTAAACACCCAAACCAGCGGGCTTCTATCCGCTTCTCCCGTTAGTTAAAAACGGGAGAAGCCCCGGAGCCTGAAAGGGCTCATCCTCGAATTTGCACTTCGATGTGATAACACCCCGAGACTTGTGGTAAAAAAAGGAGTTAAACCTCTCTTAATAGGACTACAGCCTACCGCTTAAACGCTCAGCCACTTTACCTGTGTTTATCAATCGTTGATTTTTCTCAACAAATCATAAAGATATCGGCACCCTATACCTAATTTTTGGTGCATGGGCTGGAATAGTAGGGACCGCCCTTAGCCTACTTATTCGTGCTGAACTAAGCCAACCCGGAAGCCTACTAGGAGACGACCAGATCTACAATGTAATCGTTACAGCCCATGCTTTTGTAATGATCTTCTTTATAGTTATGCCAATTATAATTGGAGGATTTGGAAACTGACTGGTCCCTCTTATAATTGGAGCTCCAGATATAGCCTTCCCACGTATAAACAACATAAGCTTCTGACTATTACCCCCATCATTCCTACTTCTACTTGCTTCCTCAGGTGTTGAAGCCGGTGCCGGCACTGGCTGAACAGTATACCCACCACTAGCCGGTAACCTTGCCCATGCTGGAGCCTCAGTTGATTTAACAATTTTTTCCCTCCATCTAGCAGGAGTCTCATCAATTCTAGGAGCTATTAATTTTATTACAACATGTATTAACATAAAACCTCCAACAATAACACAATACCAAACTCCACTATTTGTATGATCAGTACTTATTACAGCTGTTTTATTATTACTTTCATTACCAGTACTAGCCGCTGGGATCACCATGCTCCTCACAGATCGAAATCTTAACACCTCATTTTTTGACCCATCTGGAGGAGGTGATCCTGTATTATATCAACACTTATTCTGATTTTTTGGACACCCAGAAGTATATATTCTAATCCTCCCAGGATTTGGAATAATTTCTCATATTGTAACTTACTATGCTGGTAAAAAAGAACCATTTGGATATATGGGAATAGTCTGAGCTATAATATCAATTGGATTCCTAGGGTTCATTGTATGAGCTCACCACATATTTACCGTAGGTATGGACGTCGATACCCGAGCCTATTTTACTTCAGCCACAATAATTATTGCAATCCCCACAGGAGTAAAAGTATTCAGTTGACTTGCCACCCTACACGGAGGAATAATCAAATGAGATGCTGCCATGCTTTGAGCCTTAGGATTTATTTTTTTATTTACTGTTGGAGGACTAACCGGCATTGTTCTAGCAAACTCTTCATTAGACATTGTACTACATGACACCTACTATGTCGTAGCCCACTTCCATTATGTACTATCAATAGGTGCAGTATTCGCCATCATGGGAGGATTTGTACATTGATTTCCACTATTTTCAGGCTATATACTACATCAAACATGAACAAAAATTCAATTTGGAGTAATATTTGCCGGAGTCAATATAACTTTTTTTCCTCAACACTTTTTAGGCCTAGCTGGAATACCACGACGATATTCAGACTACCCAGACGCTTATACCTTATGAAACACTATTTCATCAATTGGGTCCTTAATTTCCCTAGTAGCTGTAATCATAATAATGTTTATCATTTGAGAGGCCTTTGCAGCCAAACGAGAAATTATAACATTAGAACTAACAACTACAAATCTAGAATGACTTCACGGCTGTCCCCCACCATACCACACATACGAAGAACCAACATTCGTACAAACCCCCTCAAGAAAGGAAGGAATTGAACCCCCTAAAACTGGTTTCAAGCCAACCGCATAACCGTAATGCCTCTTTCTCTATAAGGCCTTAGTAAAACCATTACATAGCCCTGTCAGAGCTAAATTACAGAGTTAAAATCTGTAGGCTTTAATGGCACACCCATCCCAACTTGGTTTCCAAGACGCAGCATCCCCAATCATAGAAGAACTACTGCACTTCCACGACCATGCCCTAATAATTGTCTTTCTTATTAGCGCCCTCGTACTATATACTATTACATTAATAATAACGACTAACTTAACCCACACTAACACAATAGATGCGCAAGAAGTTGAAATAATCTGAACAATTTTACCAGCAATTATTTTAATTATAATTGCCCTCCCATCACTTCGAATCTTGTATTTAATAGATGAAATTAACAACCCACACCTAACAATTAAAACCATCGGCCATCAATGATACTGAAGCTACGAATATACAGACTATGAAGACCTATCATTCGATTCATATATAATACCAACACAAGACCTGGCCCCAGGAACATTCCGATTATTAGAAGTAGATAACCGAATTGTAATCCCAATAGAATCACCAATCCGTATGCTCATTACCGCAGAAGATGTTCTTCATTCATGAGCAGTTCCTACTCTAGGAATTAAAACAGACGCAATTCCAGGCCGACTAAACCAAACAACATTCATTGCTTCCCACCCAGGCATATTCTACGGACAATGCTCAGAAATCTGTGGTTCAAACCACAGCTTTATACCAATTGTAATTGAAGCAGTTCCATTACAACACTTCGAAAACTGAACAACAACTATTCTATCTTAATCATCAAGAAGCTTTTAACAGCACTAGCCTTTTAAGCTTGAAATGGAACCAAATATTCCCTTGATGATATGCCCCAATTAAACCCATCCCCATGACTATTTATTCTTATACTCACATGACTTGTCCTAATAACCATATTCCTAAACAAAACATTATTTACAACCTACCCAAACATACCAACAACAAAAAAAGAACATACAGAAACACCCTACTGAACCTGACCATGATTCTAAGCTTCTTTGACCAGTTTATAATCCCAAAAACCCTTGGCATTCCACTAATTCTAATTGCAATAATATTTCCACCAATAATAATCCTCACTACATCCAAACGAATATTAACCAACCGCCTATCAACTCTGCAACTCTGATTTATAAAAATATTTACAAAACAACTTATACTCCCAATTAACCTTCCAGGCCACAAATGAACAAGCATTCTATTATCTTTAATACTACTGCTACTTTCCATAAATTTACTAGGGTTATTACCATACACATTCACACCAACAACCCAACTCTCAATAAACATAGCCTTAGCAGTACCAATATGACTGGCTACCGTACTAATAGGACTACGAAACCAACCAACATTATCTTTAGGACACCTTCTGCCAGAAGGCACTCCAACTCCACTAATCCCAATTCTTATTGTTATTGAAACTATCAGCTTATTTATTCGCCCTATCGCCCTAGGAGTCCGATTAACTGCCAACCTCACAGCAGGCCACCTATTAATACAACTAATTTCAACAGCCGCCTTCATTTTAGCCCCAACAATAACCATAATCGCAACACTCACATTCATCATCTTACTCTTACTTACACTACTAGAAATTGCAGTAGCCATAATTCAAGCCTACGTATTTGTCTTACTACTAAGCCTTTATCTACAAGAAAATGTCTAATGACCCACCAAGCCCATGCATACCACATAGTAGACCCAAGCCCATGACCACTAACAGGAGCAATTTCAGCCCTATTACTAACATCGGGCTTAGCAGTCTGATTTCATTTTAACAGCACTAACTTAATTGTACTTGGCATAGCCATTTTACTACTAACAATATACCAATGATGACGAGACATTATCCGCGAAGGAACTTATCAAGGACATCACACACCATCCGTACAAAAAGGCCTTCGATATGGCATAATTCTATTTATTACATCAGAAGTTTTTTTCTTCATCGGATTTTTCTGAGCTTTTTATCATTCAAGCCTAGCCCCAACCCCAGAACTAGGTGGCTGTTGACCCCCAAGTGGAATCCACCCACTAAACCCATTTGAAGTTCCACTTTTAAACACAGCAGTCTTGCTAGCCTCAGGAGTAACAGTAACATGAGCACATCACTCAATCATAGAAGGAAATCGGAAAGAAGCTTCTCAAGCCTTATTATTAACAGTAGTCCTAGGACTATACTTTACAGCCCTTCAAGCAATAGAATACTATGAAGCCCCATTCACAATCTCAGACAGTGTATACGGAACAACTTTCTTCGTAGCCACAGGATTTCACGGACTACATGTCATCATTGGTTCAACTTTTCTAATTGTGTGCCTAATTCGACAAACAATATTCCACTTTACAACTAAACACCACTTTGGATTTGAAGCCGCAGCATGATACTGACACTTTGTAGACGTAGTATGACTATTCCTCTATATCTCAATTTACTGATGAGGATCATACTTTTCTAGTATTAACAAGTACAAGTGATTTCCACTCACTAAGTCTTAATAAAAACTTAAGGAAAAGTAATGAGCTTATCAACAATACTCCTTATTACAAGCACTATTTCTATTATTCTTATACTAATTAGCTTTTGACTACCAATAATACTGCCAGACACAGAAAAATTATCACCTTATGAATGTGGATTTGACCCACGAGGAAATGCACGCCTACCATTCTCACTACGTTTTTTCCTAGTAGCAATTTTATTCCTATTATTTGACTTAGAAATCGCACTATTACTACCACTACCATGAGCACTAGGATTAAACAACCCAACCACAACCATAATCCTTGCCTTTAGTATTTTATCCCTTCTAACACTAGGACTTGCTTATGAATGAATACAAGGCGGACTAGAATGAGCCGAATTGGACGTTAGTCTAAAAAAAGACAATTAATTTCGACTTAATAAATCCAAAACTTTACTTTGGACGCCCATATGACCATTATACACTTCATTATAATAATTACATTCATACTAAACCTAATAGGACTTTCTATACACCGTACCCACCTAATCTCAGCCCTTCTTTGCATCGAAGGAATAATATTAGCCCTTTTTATTATCCTTACAATATTCTCCTCAACATTACAATTATCTACACTAACCCCAACACCAATCATACTCCTCGCCATATCAGCCTGCGAAGCCAGTACAGGCCTTGCCCTACTAATTGCAACTTCACGAACCCATGGAAACGACCATATCAAAAACCTCAACCTATTACAATGCTAAAAATCATTATCCCAACCCTCCTACTAGTACCAACAGCCATAATATCAAAACAAAATTACATATTTAACCTATTCACAACCTACTCAATCCTAATTGCCGCACTCAGCCTAATCATATTTAAAACCCCACTAACCTACGAACCAATACTATCAAACCAATGATTAACCACAGACCAAATTTCCGCCCCCCTAATAATTTTATCATGCTGACTTCTACCATTAATGGCCTTAGCTAGCCAAAATCATCTACAACAAGAACCAACGCACCGAAAACGAATCTTTCTAATCACACTTGCCTCACTACAAACCTTATTGATCCTTACATTTTCAGCCACAGACCTCATCCTATTTTATGTTTTATTTGAATCTACATTAATTCCAACACTAATTATTATCACCCGATGAGGCTCACAAGCAGAGCGCCTAATAGCAGGAATTTACTTTTTATTCTATACACTAGCAAGTTCACTTCCATTACTAATTGCCATTCTGTACTTCTACACAAAAAATAACTATTCATCAATAATCATTACACAACTAGTTCAACCACACCTCACAAACTCATGATCAAGTACCATCTTTTGAATTGCTTGCCTAATAGCATTTATAGTAAAAATACCACTATACGGAATACATCTCTGACTGCCAAAAGCCCATGTAGAAGCACCAATCGCAGGCTCTATAGTCCTAGCAGCAATTCTACTAAAACTCGGAGGTTACGGAATTATTCGTATCTCCACAATCCTATTACCAATAACTACTAAACTAATATATCCTTTTATATTACTTGCCATATGAGGAATCGTAATAACCAGCGCCATCTGCTTACGACAAACAGACCTAAAATCTCTAATCGCATACTCCTCTGTCAGCCATATAGGCCTTGTAATCGCTGCATGCCTAATTCAAACCCCATGAAGCATTTCAGGAGCAATAACCCTTATAATTGCACATGGCCTAACCTCTTCTATACTATTCTGTTTAGCTAACACAAATTATGAACGAACACACAGTCGAACAATAGTGCTCGCCCGAGGACTTCATATAATTCTCCCATTAATAATAACATGATGACTTCTAGCCAACCTAACCAACATAGCACTTCCCCCGACCATCAATTTAATAGGAGAACTACTAATTATCACCTCACTATTCAACTGATCAAACACAACGATCATCATAACAGGACTAGGCACCCTATTAACAGCTACATACTCACTACATATATTCCTTATAACACAGCGCAATAAATTACCAACACACATCATTATAACAAACCCAACCCATACACGAGAACATTTACTAATAGCACTACACATAATTCCAATAATATTACTTATTATTAACCCAACTTTAATTTCAGGTTACATAACATGTTAGTATAGTTTAATTAAAACATTAGACTGTGGCTCTAAAAATAGAGGTTTAAACCCACTTACAAACCGAGAAGCGTATTGAACACCAGGAACTGCTAACTCCTACTACTGAAGTTAAAATCCTCAGGCCTCTCACTTTTAAAGGATAAAAGAAATCCATTGGTTTTAGGCACCAAAAATCTTGGTGCAACTCCAAGTAAAAGTACATGCATATTTTGACATCAATCACAACAACCTTAACCACTGCACTAATCTTATTATACCCAATCTTATTATCTACAAAAACCCACCCATCAACAAAAACAGTAAAGCAAGCAGTCCAAATCGCTTTTTTCATTAACCTAATCCCACTGACTATATACTTAAATCAGGGCCTAGAAATAAATTTAACAAACATGACCCTCATAACAATCAACAGCTTTGATATTAAAATCAGCCTTATAGCTGATACTTACTCACTAATATTTACCCCAATTGCACTATTCGTTACATGATCAATCCTAGAATTCTCCTCATGATATATAAAAGCTGACCCTAACATCAATCAGTTTTTTAAATACCTACTAATTTTCCTCATTGCAATACTAATTCTAGTTTCAGCCAACAGCATATTACAATTCTTTATTGGCTGAGAAGGAGTAGGAATTATATCATTTTTACTAATCGGCTGATGATCCGCCCGAACGGACGCCAACACATCAGCACTACAAGCCATTATTTATAATCGAATTGGAGACATCGGATTATTAATTACAATCTCATGGTTTGCTATAAATATTTCATCCTGACAAATTCAAGAAACATTCTCACACCAAATCCCAATACTACCAACTATTGGACTAATTCTAGCTGCAACAGGAAAATCGGCCCAATTTGGACTACATCCATGACTACCAGCAGCAATAGAAGGCCCAACACCAGTCTCCGCCCTACTTCATTCCAGCACAATAGTAGTTGCAGGAATTTTCCTACTAATCCGACTTCACCCAGTATTAGAAAAAAGTGAAATTTCACTAACAATCTGTTTATGCCTTGGAGCATTAACCACACTATTTGCAGCTATTTGTGCAATCACCCAAAATGACATCAAAAAAATTATTGCCTTCTCAACATCAAGCCAACTAGGACTAATAATAGCAACAATCGGACTTAACCAACCAATACTAGCATTCTTCCACATTTCCACCCACGCATTTTTCAAAGCTATATTATTTTTATGCTCCGGATCAATTATTCACAGCCTATCAGATGAGCAAGATATCCGGAAAATAGGAGCAATTAAAAAAACCTTACCAATTACCTCCTCATGCATGACAATTGGTAGCCTTGCCCTAATAGGCACACCCTTCCTAACAGGATTTTACTCCAAAGATATTATCATTGAAACATTAAATAATTCCCACTTAAACGCCTGAGCCCTCTTCACCACAATTATTGCAACCATATTAACAGCTGCCTACAGTCTCCGAATCATTTTTTACGTCCAAATAAACTTCCCACGATACACAACCATCACCCCAGTCAATGAAAACAATAATCTTCTAATCAACCCAATTCTTCGATTGGCCATAGGAAGTCTATTTGCAGGACTACTAATCACCTCAACCGTCCTACCAACAAAAGTTATCCCAACAACCATACCACCATTAGCAAAATATACTGCACTAATCATTTCAATTACAGGCCTCATCCTGGCCCTAGACATCACAAAACAAACAGCATCACTCCAAAACCCAAATCAAATAGCACATTCATTCTCAAATCAACTAGCATTTTTCAATACATTCCACCGTACTATCCCAAAACTATTTCTCTCTATCAGCCAAACGATCGCCACACAAACCAACGACCAAATCTGACTAGAAAAAACAGGACCAAAAGGAATCGCAAACCTGCAACTACCCATAATTAACATAACCTCATCGCAAAAGGGGTTAATTAAGGCCTACTTAACAACATTCATCATCACAATAGCCTTATTCATCATAATTCCAACCTAACTGCTCGTAATCCGCCACGACCTAATCCACGAGTCAATTCAAGTACAACAAACAAAGTCAATAACAAACCCCACCCACAAATCAACAATCCCGCTCCACCAATTGAATAAAGCAACGAAACACCACTAAAATCTCCACGCAATACAAATAACCCAGCATAATCCAACCCAATCATACCATAACCACTAACACTTTGACTATCACCTAAAACTAATCACAATACAACAATTAACAAAAAATAACCTAACAAATAAGCCATAACATAAAAATTTCCTCAAGTCTCAGGATATGGATCAGAAGATAACGCCACGGAATAAGCAAATACCACTAACATTCCCCCCAAGTAAATTAAAAACAAAACTAATGACATAAATGACCCACCAAATTCAATCAAAACCCCACACCCAAAAGCCGCAGACAACACCAACCCCGTCGCCCCAAAATATGGGGATGGATTGGATGCCACCCCAATTATCCCCAAAACTAAACAAAAAGACACTAAAAACACAAAATATGTCATAATTTTTACCTGAACTTTAATCAGGACCAATGATCCGAAAAACCACTGTTGTTATTCAACTATAAAAACTAATGACAATCATCCGAAAAACACATCCAATCTTCAAAATCATTAACAACTCATTCATTGACCTCCCAACCCCATCAAACATCTCAGCATGATGAAACTTTGGCTCACTATTAGGAGCTTGCCTAATCATACAAATCTTAACAGGACTATTCCTAGCCATACATTACACAGCTGATATTACATCAGCATTTTCCTCAATTGCCCATATCTGCCGAGATGTCCAATACGGCTGATTAATTCGAAACCTTCACGCCAACGGAGCCTCAATATTCTTTATTTGCATTTACCTACATGTAGGACGAGGACTCTATTATGGATCTTACATGTTTAAAGAAACCTGAAACCTAGGCGTAATTCTATTACTACTAGTAATAGCCACAGCTTTCGTAGGGTACGTCCTTCCATGAGGCCAAATATCATTCTGAGGTGCCACTGTTATTACAAACCTACTATCTGCTATCCCATACATTGGAACCAACCTAGTACAATGAATCTGAGGTGGGTTCTCAGTCGACAATGCAACTCTCACACGATTCTTTACATTCCATTTTCTCCTACCATTCATTATTGCAGGAACTTCAATCCTCCACCTCCTATTTCTTCATGAAACAGGATCAAACAACCCAACCGGACTTAATTCAAACCCTGACAAAATTCCCTTCCACCCATACTTTTCATACAAAGACCTTCTAGGAATTATCCTTATACTCTTACTTTTACTTCTTTTAGCAATATTTTCACCAAACCTACTAGGAGACCCAGAAAACTTTACCCCAGCAAACCCTCTTGTAACCCCACCACACATCAAACCAGAATGATACTTCTTATTTGCCTACGCAATTCTACGATCAATTCCCAATAAACTTGGAGGAGTACTAGCACTATTCTTATCAATCCTAATTTTACTTGCAGTCCCATTCCTACACACATCAAAACAACGAAGTAACATATTCCGCCCATTCTCACAACTCATGTTCTGAACACTGATTGCAGATGTCCTAATTTTAACCTGAATTGGAGGCCAACCCGTAGAACACCCATTTATTATTATCGGACAAGTAGCCTCATTAATTTACTTCGCCATCTTTACACTCCTGATACCAGCCACAGCCATCCTAGAAAACAAGCTACTAAACTGATAACAATTAACCTTGGTAGTTTAAGCCTTCAAAACGTCGGTCTTGTAAGCCGAACATGGAACCTAGAACTTCCCCAAGGTATCAAAAGAGAAGGTAAGCCCCCCATCACCAGCCCCCAAAACTGGCATTTTAATTAAACTACCTTTTGACCCACCAAACCAAGTTCGCCAAAAACCGCCAAAAGGCGTTTTTTGGCGCACTAGTACATAATATTATATAAGTACCCTATACATACTATGTATATAGTACATTAACTTATTTACCACATGCCTATTATTTAGTACATTACATTCATGATATTACTTAATACATTCTATGTATATACCACATTAACTTATTTTCCCCATGAATATTCTTTACAATACAAAACTAAAATTTTACCCAAAAAAATCAATAAAAACTTAACATTAACTTATCTACAATACGAATAATAAGCAAGTATTAACAATTCTTAAAGTACATAGGACATTACATGTTTAATCGTACATAACACTACATCGTACATGGATATTTAACAGTAATATTGACTTATTAATCAAAAGGCAGCCATTTTGAACTAGAACAGTTGGTTTAAGTTATCGTCCATATCACGAGAGACCAGCAACCCGCCATCATAAGGTACTCCATTACTAGCTTCAGGCCCATTAAGATAGGTTGCATCACACGGTGTACTTTCCAAGGCCTCTGGTTGTAGTTTCAGGGGCATAACAGTCTTACCCACCATACGTTCCTCTTTAAAAGGCATTTGGTAAATGGATTAATTGCGCTCGTACCCATGCCCAACATAACTGGTTTTCCAGGCATCTGGTATTTTTTCTCTCTTTTTGGCGTACTCAGGCCCACTATATCAAGTGCTTAATTACGTTATAGTATAATCTGGACAGTTCCGTCATATTGTTTATCCACACATCTCCAGGTGCTGCATTCGTTTAATCCTCGTAAGACATAAATTTTAACAAACGTTTGTTAAAAATTGACTTTTTTATCAGAAAATCATCTAGAACAACGAATTTTTTTAAACAAACGTTTGTTAAAATTTAATTAAAAACTTAATTATTAATACAAATTTATCGGAAATTCAACTAGAATAACAAGATATAACAAACGTTTGTTAATTCATATATTATTAATACAAATTTATCGGAAATTCAACTAGAATAACAAGATATAACAAACGTTTGTTAATACATATATAATTAATACATATTTATCGCAAATTCATCGGGAATTCCACGAGATTACCAAGATATGTCAAACGTTTGTTAATTCATATATTATTAATACAAATTTATCGGAAATTCAACTAGAATAACAAGATATAACAAACGTTTGTTAATTCATATATTATTAATACAAATTTATCGGAAATTCAACTAGAATAACAAGATATAACAAACGTTTGTTAAAATTTAATTAAAAACTTAATTATTAATACAAATTTATCGGAAATTCAACTAGAATAACAAGATATAACAAACGTTTAATTAAAACTATTTAAAATTCAGGCAAACCCCCCTACCCCCCATACCAACAACTACCCGTTTAATCAAATATGTTCTCGTCAAACCCCAAAACCGGAACTTAACTAAACTGATTAATTATCGGCAACACCACGACCACTTTAACTTGCTCTACAAAATTGTAAGCAAAGCCGCAGTAAACTTTTAATACACAAACACATTTGTACATTATACACTAACGTACTATACTTGCTCATGTATTTTACTTTATTATATGTATCATATATGTATCATATATGTATCATATATGTATCATATATGTATCATATATGTATCATATATGTATCATATATGTATCATATATGTATCATATATGTATCATATAACATATAATATATATATATATTACTAAAATCGTCAGAAACACAGGCCAAACAACACCAAAT